GCGTGCATTATTTAAATAATGTAAATAGATGCATTTTGGGCTTAAAACACACCACTTGAGGTTTTCCTGTTTACGGGGGGTTTTCAGGATTATTAGCGATCTCAGGAGTGTAGGGGGGTAGGGGGGTTTTACGCAAATTTTCCCCAGGGGTCTTAGGTATCTTAGGAGTGATATCACATCATTATGCTCATGATATCTAAATATGCAATTCTTGTGTTATGTCTTTTCATCACTCATCAATATTCCGGCTAGCAAGGAAAATGTTCAACCTTAATTTAACATTACCGTGTGCACTGTGAAATGTCAATTGAAAGGAAGCCAAAAAAAAGAACCAGCCACCCCTGTGGAGAGAACGCCCGGCATGGTGGGTAACGAGGAGTATGTATTACCACCATTAACTTATGCAAGCGTCGATGAAAGTGTGAGGAATAATATCAATTAATGGCCCTGAAATAGGAACCAAATGCCAGGAATAATTCACTGAGTGAAACCCCCACAATTGTTGTCCCTCACCTTCAATAACCGTATGCAATCAGAAATCACAGGTTGGTCGGTTCTTACTACATTAAGATTGTGAGATTTGACGAGATGGTGGGTGCTTGGTATATCTTTGTCGGTGAGATTCCTTTTAGATCTTAAATTTCGTTTAGTATTTAGAGTCAGGGTTTTGGCATTTACATGCTATGATTTTAGTAATACCTTGATATGAATGGTGATGTCATAAGTGCATTTAAACCTAGAATAGTGGAGTAAACCATATATATGTCCCTGGAATCATTATATTATATGGTTAATATAGATATATGGTATAAATACATATATGTACAAAGCAAAGAGTAGTTTAGCTTAGAATACTAGCTTTGGGAGTTAGTGGTGAGGGTTAAAATCCCTTCTCTTTGAGCAAAAGAGGGGATTCTAACCCCTGGCATCCGGTTTACAAGACCGGCGCTCTGAAACTGAGCTACTAATGCAGAGCCATCCAAGGGCTTTATTTTCCACTCATCCTGCTAATGGGGCAAGTACTAGGAATAGGAGGAAGTACAGGACGGAGGCGACTTGTCCAATGATGATGAATGGATGTTCGACGGGCATTCCGCCGATTCAGGTGAGGATGGCCACATTCGCGATTAGTGTTCAGAATAGGAATTGGGTGACGGGCCGGAAAGTTAGGCCTCGTTGTTTAGAGGTGTGGAGGATAGGGACAACTATGAGAACTAGGATTGAGGCAAGGAGGGCCAGGACGCCTCCTAGTTTGTTAGGAATTGAGCGTAGAATGGCGTATGCGAATAGGAAGTATCACTCGGGTTTAATGTGTGGGGGTGTTACTAGGGGGTTGGCGGGGGTGAAGTTGTCTGGGTCGCCTAGAAGGTTGGGTGAGAACAGTGCTAGTGAGGTTAATGCGATGAGAACGACCACGAAACCCAGGAGGTCTTTATATGAGAAGTAGGGGTGAAAGGAGATTTTGTCTACGTCTGAGTTTAGGCCTAAGGGGTTGTTGGACCCTGTTTCGTGTAGGAAGAGTAGGTGAAGTATTGTAACAGCTGCAATGATGAATGGTAGAAGGAAGTGGAATGCGAAGAAGCGGGTTAGGGTGGCATTGTCTACTGAGAAGCCGCCTCAGATTCATTGGACGAGGGTGTTTCCAACGTAGGGGATGGCGGAAAGAAGGTTAGTGATGACGGTGGCCCCTCAGAATGACATTTGTCCTCAAGGGAGTACGTAGCCTACGAAGGCTGTTGCTATTACTAGGAGGAGGAGGACGACTCCGATGTTTCATGTTTCTTTGTAGAGGTATGAGCCGTAGTAGAGGCCTCGGCCGATGTGGAGATAGATGCAGATAAAGAAGAAGGAGGCACCGTTGGCATGGAGGTTACGAATTAGTCATCCGTAGTTTACATCTCGGCAAATGTGGGCAACGGATGAGAAGGCCATGGTAATGTCAGAGGTGTAATGTATAGCGAGGAACAGGCCTGTTAGAATCTGGGCAATTAAGCAAAGGCCAAGTAGAGAGCCAAAGTTTCATCATACTGAAATATTGGAGGGTGCGGGGAGGTCAACTAGTGCGTTGTTAGCAATTTTTAGTAGCGGGTGGGTTTTGCGTAGGCTTGCCATTAAAAGGGTTCTTGTAGTTGAATAACAACGGTGGTTTTTCAAGCCATTAGTCCTGGTTAAAGTCCTGGCAGGAATTATGACTTATATTATGTCTTTGTTCTTATTTGGTTTAGTATTGGGCTTAGTGGCGGTTGCTTCTAATCCTTCTCCTTACTTTGCTGCTTTGGGGTTGGTTGTGGTAGCAGGGCTAGGGTGTGGTGTATTGGTGGGTCATGGGGGCTCTTTTTTATCTTTAGTTTTATTTTTGATTTATTTGGGAGGGATGCTGGTTGTATTTGCTTATTCTGCGGCGCTTGCTGCGGAGCCTTACCCCGAAAGTTGAGGCAGTCGGCCTGTTGCAGTGTACATGGTGATGTACGTAGTGGGGGTGGCTTTAGTCTCGGGGCTATTTTGAGGGGGGTGGTATGAGTCTTCTTGGGTTTCGGTTGATGAATTAGGGGACTTTTCTACGTTGCGTGGGGATATTGGGGGCGTTGCGTTAATATATTCGTTTGGAGGGGGAATGTTGGTAATTAGTGCGTGGGTTCTTCTTCTTACCTTGTTTGTAGTGTTGGAGTTAACTCGAGGGCTAAGTCGGGGCACACTTCGGGCGGTTTAGAGGATGAAGATTAGTGTTGCGAGGGCGAAAGTTAGGAGGAATAAGGTTAAATAAGTTTTGATTATTCCCTGTTGGGCGTTACTTGTTGTTGTAACGAGTGGCATGTTGAGAGTGGCCATTGCTTTAGGGCCTGATTTCTCTAGTCAGGTCTGGTCTACTATTTGGCTTGCGATTGCTTGGCCTAAGGTTAGGTTGAGTTTTGGTGTGAAGCGGTGGATAATTGCTGGGAAGAAGCCAAGCATGTTGGAGAAGTGGTGGGGGGCGAGTAGGGGTGAGGGTTTAAATTGTTTGCTTGTGAGCGAGGCTAGTTCTAGTGCTAGGAGTAAACCAAGGATAGTTACTGTCAGTGCGGCTAGTTTAAGCAAGGGGGGTATAGATATGACAGGCGTTTTTAAGGGAAGGATGTTGGAGGTAATTAGTAGTCCTGCAACAATGCTTCCTCAGGCTAGTCGTTTAATGGGGTTAATAACTGCGGGGTTGTTTTCATTGATAGGGGAGAGGGAGTTAAATCGGGGGTGACCTATGGCAACAAAGAAGACTACGCGTAGGCTGTAGATGGCTGTGAAGGAGGTGGCGAGGAGTGTAAGGGCTAGGGCTCAGGCGTTAAGGTAGGATGTGTTTAGGGCTTCAATGATGGCGTCTTTAGAGAAGAAGCCTGCCAGGAAGGGGGTGCCTGTAAGGGCGAGGCTGCCAAGAGTAAGGCAGGAGGATGTGAAGGGGGTGAGATGGTGCATTCCTCCTATTTTTCGGATGTCCTGCTCGTCGTTGAGGCTGTGGATGATTGAGCCAGAGCATAGGAATAGTATTGCTTTGAAAAAGGCGTGAGTGCAGATGTGCAGGAAGGCAAGTTGTGGTTGGTTGAGTCCGATGGTGACCATTATTAGGCCTAGCTGGCTGGATGTGGAGAAGGCAACGATTTTCTTGATGTCGTTTTGTGTAAGGGCGCAAGTAGCGGTGAATAGGGTTGTTAGGGCCCCTAGGCATAAGCAGGTTGTTAAGGCGGTTTGGTTATTCTCTATTAGGGGGCTCATGCGCACTAGGAGAAAGATTCCGGCGACGACCATTGTGCTTGAATGCAGTAGGGCAGAGACCGGTGTGGGGCCTTCCATGGCAGAAGGAAGCCAGGGGTGAAGTCCGAATTGAGCTGATTTTCCTGTGGCTGCAAGAATGAGCCCGAGGAGTGGGAATGTGAGGTCTATGTCTTTGGCGGCTGCAAATATCTGCTGCATTTCCCAGGAGTTGAGGTTTGTCGCTATTCATGCCATGGCGAAGATTAGCCCAATGTCCCCGACTCGGTTATAAAGTACTGCTTGGAGGGCGGCTGTGTTTGCGTCGGCTCGGCCGTATCATCAGCCAATTAGAAGGAAAGATATAATGCCTACTCCTTCTCAGCCAATAAAGATTTGGAACATGTTGTTGGCTGTCACTAGGATAATCATAGCAATAAGAAAGACGAGAAGGTACTTGAAGAAGCGGTTCATAAAGGGGTCTGCGTGTATATACCAGGATGCGAACTCTAGAATTGATCAAGTAACGTATAGGGCAATAGGGGTGAAGATAATTGAGTAATGGTCAAATTTAAAGCTGATATTGACGTCAAAGGTGAGGGTGTTTATTCAGTTTCAGTTGGTGACGATCGTCTCTGCGCCTTCGTTAAGGAATAAAAACAGAGGGAGGAGGCTAACAAAGAAGGCCAGTTTTACTGCTGTTTTAACTTGGATTAAGGCTCAGTTAGTTTCTTGGGGGCGGGGGTCTATGGTGGTAAGAACGGGATAAACTAATAATGCAAAAATAATGATCAAGCTGGAGGTTATTATTAGGGAGGTGGGATGCATAGCTGCTACTTGGATTTGCACCAAGAGTTTTTGGTTCCTAAGACCAACGGATGAGCTGTTATCCTTTAGAAGCGGGGGCGAGTGAGCCCAGGGGTTCAACCAAGGTGGCGAAGATTAGCAGTCTTCGTTGCTAGCGAGCCTCTCTCGGTGGATAAGAGGACTTTAACCTCTGTTTTTAGAATCACAATCTAATGTTTTAGTTAAACTATATCTACAAGCGGCCCAGCCTCAGATTAGCTCTGGCTTCAGGATAAGGAGGATTAGTGGAAGTAGGTGAAGGGCCATTAGGAGATGTTCTCGAGAGTGTGAAGGGTCAAGGGCGAGGATGTGTGCTGGTAGCGGGCCTCGTTGAGTTATAAGGAATATGTAGAGGGAGTAACCCGCGGTGATTAGTGTGCCTGCTCCTGTTAGGACCAGGGTCCATCAAGATCAGTTGAATAGGGATGTAATAATCATTAATTCTCCTATGAGGTTGGGTAGAGGGGGGAGGGCAAGGTTGGCTAGGCTTGCAATGAATCATCAGGTTGTCATTAGGGGGAGGGCTATTTGGAGCCCTCGTGCAAGAACTATTGTTCGGCTATGTGTGCGCTCGTAGTTAGTGTTTGCTAAGCAGAAGAGGGCGGAAGATGTTAGACCGTGGGCAATTATCAAGATGAGGGCTCCGGTGAAGCCTCAAGGGGTTTGAATTAGGATGCCTCCTACTACAAGGCCTATGTGGCTGACGGAAGAGTAGGCGATTAGGGATTTTAGGTCGGTTTGGCGTAAGCAGATTGAGCCTGTCATGATTACGCCTCAGAGTGCGAGAATAATGAAGGGGTAGCTTAGTTCTTTGGTCAGGGGTTCTAGCATGACTAATATTCGCATTATCCCGTAGCCCCCTAGTTTTAATAGGACAGCAGCAAGTACTATTGAGCCTGCGACGGGGGCTTCTACGTGGGCTTTGGGGAGTCAAAGGTGAACGCCGTAAAGTGGCATTTTTACTAAGAAGGCAAGGAGGCAGCCTGCTCATCATAGTTTGTCTGCATAGGTTGAGAGCTGGAGGGGGTTGGAGAATTGTAGTGTAAGGAGGGAGAGAGTCCCGGTACTGTTTTGTAGGAGGAGAAGTGCAACAAGGAGGGGGAGGGATCCTGCGAGGGTATAAAATAAGAAGTAGGTGCCGGCGTTGAGTCGCTCTGTCTGGTTTCCTCAGCGAGTGATGAGGAAGAGCGTGGGGATAAGGGTGGCCTCGAATATAACGTAAAATATGATAATTTCGGTAGCGCCGAAGGCTATAATTAAGAAGATTTGGAGAGAAGTTAAGAGTGTAATGTACATACGTTGGCGGTTGATTGGCTCCAGGGCTGTGTGGTTTTGGCTAGCAAGAATCATTAGGGGGAGAAGCCAGCAAGTGAGGACTAAAAGGGGGGTAGACAAGGGGTCTGTTGCCATGTAGGGGTTGAGGCAGGACCAGCCTGTTTCCGAAAGGTTCTTTAATCAGGTAAGGCTGGCTAGTGCAATGATTAGGCTGTGTAGGAGGGCTGTAGGTCAAAGTCATTTGGCGGAGGTTAGCCAGGTTGTTGGGACAAGCATTAAGGTTGGAATTAGGATTTTTAGCATTGTAGGAGGTTTAGGCTTTGAAGACGGTCGGTCCCGTGGGTTCGAGCGGTGGCTACTAAGAGGGCGAGCCCTGCGCTTGCTTCACAGGCAGAGAATGCCAGGAGAAGTATTGGGGAAGCTGAAAAGTGGGTGGTGTTTAGTTGTAAGGCTCACAGGGATAGGGCGATGAATAAAGAGAGCATTATTCCTTCTAAGCACAGGAGGGCGGAGAGAAGGTGGGTTCGGTGGAATGCTAATCCTGTTAACCCTAGTATGAAGGCTGAGGAGAAGGTAAAGTGGACGGGGGTCATTAGGCGATTGTGGACTTTAACCACAATTTTTTGAGCCGAAATCAAATGTTTTTCTTAAACTAATAGCCTATTCAGCTCATTCGAGACCTCCTTGAAGTCATTCGTAGATGAGGCCGAGGGTGAGGAGAATTAGAACGGCTGAGGCTCAAAAGAAGGTTAGTAAGGGGGAGGAAAGTTGGTCTCCTCATGGGAGGGGGAGGAGGAGTGCAATTTCTAGGTCAAAAAGGAGGAACAGGATTGCGACAAGAAAAAACCGGAGAGAAAAGGGGAGGCGGGCTGAGCCAAGTGGGTCAAAACCGCACTCATAGGGGGAGAGTTTTTCATGGTCTGGTGTCATTTGGGGGAGTCAGAAGGAGACAATGGCTAGGATTGTGGAAAGTGCGATGGCAATAGCAATAATTGTTGTGACTAAGTTCATTATCTTTCCTTGGATTTTAACCAAGACCTGGTGATTGGAAGTCACTAATACTAACTTTAGTACTAGAAAGATTATGAGCCTCATCAGTAGATGGAGATGTATAGGAATAGTCAGACAACGTCTACGAAGTGTCAGTATCAGGCAGCTGCTTCGAATCCAAAGTGATGTTCAGACGTGAAGTGATATTGGACCTGACGGAGCAGGCAGACAGCTAAAAAGGAAGAGCCAATAATAACATGGAGGCCATGGAAGCCTGTTGCTACAAAGAAGGTGGAGCCATAGACCCCGTCAGCGAGTGTGAAGGGGGCTTCATAATATTCCATCGCTTGGAGGAAGGTAAAGTAGAAGCCAAGCAGAATTGTTAGTAGGAGGGATTGGATTGCCTGTTTTCGTTCACCTTCTATAATGCTGTGATGAGCTCAGGTAACGGTAACCCCGGAGGCAAGTAGAACGGCTGTATTAAGAAGGGGAACTTCAAATGGGTCTAAGGGGGTAATGCCTGTTGGCGGTCAGCAGCCTCCTAATTCTGGGGTGGGTGCAAGGCTTGCGTGATAAAAGGCTCAGAAAAATCCTAGGAAAAAGAAGACTTCAGAGGTAATGAAGAGGATTATTCCGTATCGGAGACCTTTTTGTACGGGGGGTGTGTGGTGCCCTTGGAATGTGCCTTCTCGTACGATGTCTCGCCATCATTGGTACATTGTTAGGAGAAGAAGGGCTAGTCCTAGGGACATAAGTGTTGTGGAGTGGAAGTGGAATCAAATTGCGAGACCTGATGTTATTAATAGGGCAGCAACTGCGCCTGTTAGGGGTCAAGGGCTGGGGTCGACTATGTGGTATGCGTGTGCTTGGTGGGCCATTAAACGTTTTCTTGTAGGTAGAGGCTTAGGAGGAGAACAAAGACATATGCTTGGATCATTGCGACAGCAACTTCTAAAAGTGTTAAGAGGAAGAGGAGTGTTGCTGTGAGAATTGCAACGGTTGGTATCAGGGGGAGGAGGACAAAGGCAGCTGTGGCGATCAGTTGAATTAGGAGGTGGCCAGCTGTAAGGTTGGCTGTTAGTCGAACTCCTAAGGCTAGGGGGCGGATAAATAGGCTGATTGTTTCGATAATAATAAGGACAGGAATTAGGAGGGTGGGGGTTCCTTCTGGCAGGAGGTGGCCTAGGGCAATGGTTGGTTGATTACGCATTCCAATAATGACTGTGGCCAGTCAAAGGGGGACGGCAAGGCCTATGTTGAGGGATAGTTGTGTAGTTGGGGTAAATGTGTACGGAAGAAGCCCGAGCATGTTGAGGGTGATGAGGAATAGTATTAAGGATGTTAGGATTAGTGCTCATTTATGTCCCCCTGGGTTTAGGGGGAGAAGGAGCTGTTGGGTGAATCGATTAATAAACCAGCTTTGGAGGGTTAATAGTCGGTTGTTTAATCATCGTGTGGAGGGGGTTGGGTATAGGGTTCAAGGAAGGCTGAGGGCAAGGGCTATAAGAGGAATGCCTAGGTAAGAGGGGCTCATAAATTGGTCAAAGAAGCTTAGTGTCATGGTCAGGTTCAGGGCTCAGTTTTAGGTTTTTCAGTGCTTTGAGGTGTGGGCTCATTTGGGAAAGTGTGGGCTATGACTTTGGGGGGAAGAATGGTTAAGAAGACTAGTCAGGAGAAGACTAGAATGGCAAATCAGGGGGCGGGATTGAGTTGAGGCATGCAGCTAAGGGTGGTCGGGAGTCACCAGTCTTTAGCTTAAAAGGCTAACGCTATGGCCCTGTTTAGCTTCTTAGCTAAGCGTCTTCAAGTATTAAGGATGATCAGTTTTCAAAGTGTTCTAGTGGGACTGCTTCAACTACAATAGGCATAAAGCTGTGGTTTGCCCCGCAGATCTCGGAGCATTGTCCGTAGAAGACGCCTGGTCGGGATGCGATAAAGGCTGTCTGGTTTAGACGGCCAGGGACTGCGTCTATTTTAACACCCAGAGCAGGAACAGCTCAGGAGTGAAGTACGTCTTCGGCAGAGACTAAAACTCGGATAGGGGATTCAACAGGAATTACTATTCGGTGGTCGGCTTCTAGGAGGCGGAATTGGCCGGGGGTTAGGTCTTGTGTGGGGATCATGTAGGAGTCAAATCCTAGGTCTTCGTAGTCGGTGTATTCGTAGCTTCAGTATCATTGGTGGCCCATAGCTTTGATTGTGAGATGTGGGTCATTAATCTCGTCTATTAGGTAGAGAATGCGGAGTGAGGGGAGGGCAATAAGGATTAGAATAATTGCTGGGAGAATTGTTCAGATGATTTCAATTTCTTGGGAATCTAGAATGTATTTGTTAGTCAGTTTGGTAGAAACCATGGCCACAATAATGTAAAGTACTAGTGTACTGATTAGAAAGACGATTATTAGGGCATGGTCGTGGAAGTGAAGAAGTTCTTCTATAACAGGTGAAGCTGCATCTTGAAATCCTAGTTGTGAGGGATGTGCCATTAATTTTCAAGACACGCGGGGTTTTAACCCACAATTTTGCCTTGACAAGGCAGGGTAATGGCTGTTTTACTAGTGTCTTATGAAGAAAGTGACAGAGTGGTTATGTGGTTGGCTTGAAACCAGCCTACGGGGGTTCAATTCCTCCCTTTCTCGGTTAGTTTGATTGAACTTGTACGAATGCAGGCTCCTCAAATGTGTGGTAAGGGGGAGGGCAGCCATGCAGTCATTCTACGTTAGTTGTTGTCAGTTCAACTGACAGAACTTCACGTTTAGCAGCAAATGCTTCTCAAATAATGAACAGGAACATAATTACAGCAACAAGGGAAATTAGGGAGCCGATTGAAGAAACTGTGTTTCAAAGAGTGTAGGCATCTGGGTAGTCTGAGTATCGTCGAGGCATTCCGGCCAGGCCCAGGAAGTGTTGGGGGAAGAATGTTAAGTTTACTCCCAGGAACATTACTCCAAAGTGGATTTTTGTTCAAGTGCTGTGCAGGGTGTATCCTGAGAACAGGGGGAATCAGTGCACAAAGGCGGCAACGATGGCGAAAACTGCTCCTATCGACAAGACATAGTGGAAGTGGGCTACTACGTAATATGTGTCGTGGAGAACAATGTCTAGTGATGAGTTGGCTAGGACAATGCCTGTTAGTCCTCCGACTGTAAAGAGGAAAATGAAGCCAAGCGCTCATAGCAGGGGAGTTTCTCATTTAATTGAGCCTCCGTGAAGGGTTGCCAGTCAGCTAAAGACTTTTACTCCGGTGGGGATGGCAATAATCATAGTTGCGGATGTAAAGTAGGCACGTGTGTCTACGTCCATTCCTACTGTAAACATGTGATGGGCTCATACGATGAATCCTAGAAGGCCGATTGCCATCATCGCTCATACCATTCCTATATAACCAAAGGGCTCTTTTTTGCCTGAGTAGTAGGCAACAATGTGGGAAATTATTCCAAACCCAGGAAGAATTAAAATGTAAACTTCGGGGTGACCAAAGAATCAGAACAGGTGTTGGTAGAGGATGGGGTCCCCTCCTCCTGCTGGGTCAAAGAAAGTGGTGTTTAGGTTTCGATCTGTTAGAAGCATTGTAATTCCGGCAGCTAAGACAGGGAGGGAGAGAAGAAGCAGAACAGCGGTAATTAGAACGGCTCAGACGAATAGAGGTGTTTGGTACTGAGAAATAGCGGGGGGTTTCATGTTAATGATTGTTGTAATGAAATTGATGGCCCCCAGAATTGAAGAAACACCTGCTAGGTGAAGGGAGAAGATGGTTAAGTCAACAGATGCCCCTGCGTGTGCAAGGTTCCCTGCTAGAGGGGGGTATACTGTTCACCCAGTCCCAGCTCCGGCCTCTACACCTGAGGAGGCTAGTAGCAGCAGGAATGACGGGGGGAGGAGTCAAAAACTCATATTGTTCATCCGAGGGAATGCCATGTCAGGGGCTCCGATCATTAGTGGGATTAGTCAGTTTCCAAATCCTCCGATCATAATTGGCATTACTATAAAGAAAATTATTACAAAGGCATGTGCTGTAACAATTACATTATAAATCTGGTCGTCTCCAAGAAGCGCTCCTGGTTGGCTTAATTCTGCTCGAATGAGCAAGCTTAGGGCCGTGCCTACTATGCCGGCCCAAGCACCGAATACAAGATAAAGGGTGCCGATGTCTTTGTGATTGGTCGAGAAAAATCAACGTGTGATTGCCACAGGTAAGATGGCTGAGGTTTAAGCGGTGGATTGTAGCCCCATAAACAGAGGTTTGAGTCCTCTTCTTACCAAGCCCTGAGGTGTCCTTACATATTAGATTGCAAATCTAAAGAAGTAGACTAGCGTCTACCGGGGCTTTCCCCGCCTATTAGTCTTTGCTTAGGCGGGGAAAGTAGATGGATGCTCGCTGGTTTGAGCGCTTAGCTGTTAACTAAGAGTTTGTAGGATCGAGGCCTACCTATCTAGTAAGGCTTTAGCTTAATTAAAGTGTCTGTTTTGCATGCAGGAGATGTGGGGTAATGTCCCGCAAGTCTTACAGGGACTGGGAGATTCTCACTCCCACTGAGGGCTTTGAAGGCCCTTGGTCTAGATGTTAGCCTAAGTCTCTTAGAGGGTTAGAAGGGCTGTCATGGCGGGGGTTAGGGGGAGGAGAGATACAGTGGCCATAGTAGAGACGGCGAGGGGGAGTGTCAGTTGCGTTGTTGGTAGACGTCAAGGGGTTGTTCCTGAAAGGCTGTTAGGGGAAATGGTCAGGGCTATAGCATATGTAAGTCGGAGGTAAAAGTATAGGCTTAAGAGGGCTGTTAGTGCGGCTAGTGTGGCTGTAGGTGCGAGGTCTTGTTTAGTCAGTTCTTGAAGGATGAGTCATTTTGGCATGAAGCCGGTTAGTGGCGGGAGACCCCCCAGGGACAGTAGAACGAGAGGGGTAAGGGAGGTGAGTGCTGGGGCTTTGGCTCACGAGATGGCGAGGGTGTTGATGTTAGTTGCTTTATTTAATTTGAATACGAGGAATGTTGAGAAAGTCATAATGAAGTACGTGATGAGGGTGAGTAGTGTGAGGGAGGGGGAAAATTGCAGAACGAGAATCATTCAGCCTAAGTGGGCAATGGAGGAGTAAGCGAGAATTTTTCGAAGTTGTGTTTGGTTTAGTCCTCCTCAGCCTCCGACAAGGGTGGATATTAGGCCCAGGATAATTAGGAGGGACGAATTGGTGGGTTGGATCTGTAGGAGGAGGGCGAAGGGGGCTAGTTTTTGTCAGGTTGAGAGGATTAGTCCGGTAGTAAGGTCTAGTCCTTGAAGCACTTCTGGTAGTCAGGAGTGGGTGGGGGCGAGTCCAATTTTTAGGGCGAGGGCAATGGTAATTATGGTAACGGGGAGAGGGTGTGATATTTGGTGGATGTCTCACTGTCCGGTTAGTCATGCGTTAGTGGTGCTTGCAAAGAGTAGTATGGCGGCGGCAGTGGCTTGAGTAAGAAAATATTTGGTAGTGGCTTCAACTGCTCGTGGGTGGTGGTGTTGGGCTATAAGGGGAATAATAGCTAGGGTATTTATTTCAAGTCCCATTCATGCAAGGAGCCAGTGTGAGCTTGCGAATGTAATTGTAGTTCCTAGGCCTAGACCGAATAGAAGGGTGGCTAAGATGTACGGGTTCATTAGTAAAGGAAGGAGTTTAACCAACATGTTTGGGGTATGGGCCCAAAAGCTTAATTAGCTGACTTTACTAGGAAGTGGTGTAGTGGAAGCACTGAGAGTTTTGATCTCTCCAGGTAGGGTTCGAGTCCCTTCTTTCTAAGGAGTTGGAGGGACTTTAACCCTCATGGTTCACTCTATCAAAGTGGCCCTTTTCTTCAGGCACAGCTCCGGGCTATAGTTGGGGTGGTAGGCCTGCGAATGCAATAGGAAGCGCAAGGTGTCAGATTACGAGAGCAAGGGTGAGCGGGAGGAAGTTTTTTCAGATTAAGTGCATGAGTTGGTCGTATCGGAACCGGGGGTAGGAGGCTCGCACTCATAAGAAGACAATAGAGAGGAAAGCTGCTTTAGTCATGAGGTTAATTGCAGTAAGTTCTGGGATGGAAGGGATGTGTGAGGCCCCCAGGAATAGGGTGGCGGAGAGTGTGTTCATAAGCAGGATGTTTGCGTATTCTGCTAGGAAAAATAGGGCGAAGGGTCCTCCTGCGTATTCTACGTTGAAGCCGGAAACTAGTTCTGATTCTCCCTCTGTAAGGTCGAAGGGCGCACGGTTGGTCTCCGCTAGTGTGGAGATGTATCATATTGCGGCGAGAGGCCAGGCTGGCAGAATTAGTCAAATGCTTTCTTGGGCTACATTAAAGGTCTGAAGTGTGAAGCCCCCGGTAAAAATGATGGCATTGAGGAGGATAAGTCCTAGGCTTACTTCGTAAGAAATGGTTTGGGCAACGGCTCGGAGGGCTCCAATGAGTGCATATTTTGAATTGGAGGCCCATCCTGATCCTAAAATAGAGTAGACTGCAAGGCTTGATAGGGCTAGGATGAATAGAATACCAAGGTTTAGGTCAATCACGGGGTAGGGGAGAGGTATGGGGGCTCATAGGGTTAGGGCAAGTGTTAGGGCTAGCATCGGGGTTAGGAGGAATAAAAGGGGGGAGGAAGTTGAGGGTCGTACGGGCTCTTTAATAAATAGTTTTACCCCGTCGGCGATGGGCTGGAGAAGTCCATAGGGGCCCACAATGTTTGGCCCTTTTCGTAGTTGTATATAGCCGAGGACTTTTCGTTCAATTAAGGTTAGGAAGGCAACGGCTAAAAGAACTGGGACGATGAAGGCTAGGGGGTTAATGATGTGTGTAATGAGTGTTGAGATCATAGTTAAGGAGAGGACTTGAACCTCTGTAGAAAGGGCTTAGGTCTTTTGCAGTAACCGGGCTCTGCCACCTTAACATGCCGTTCTCTAAGGCATAGGGGTTATGCCCTTTTGCCTATTTTATTTGTTTTCACTAGGTGGGGGTGAGGCGTGCTTGTGGTAGAGGCCTCTTCTTTTCGGTCCTTTCGTACTAGAAAAGATCATTTCATAGATAGAAACTGACCTGGATTACTCCGGTCTGAACTCAGATCACGTAGGACTTTAATCGTTGAACAAACGAACCCTTAATAGCGGCTGCACCATTAGGATGTCCTGATCCAACATCGAGGTCGTAAACCCCCTTGTCGATATGGCCTCTAAAAGGGGATTGCGCTGTTATCCCTAGGGTAACTCGGTCCGTTGATCGGCTTGTGCCGGATCTGATTGGTCAGAATTTCTGTTTAGTAGAGCGGGAGCTCTTGGTTGTGAGAGTAAGTGTTCTCGTTCCACGTGGGGGTTTTGTGTTTCCCCGCGGTCGCCCCAACCAAAGACATTAGGGCAGGGATCATTTGGTTTGGTCCTTTGTTTTGGGGTGTTTAACATGGTCTGCCTTGGTGTCTAAAGCTCCATAGGGTCTTCTCGTCTTATGTACGTATCCCCGCTTCTGCACGGGGAGATCAATTTCATTGACTGGAAATAGGAGACAGCTAAGCCCTCGTTATGCCATTCATACAGGTCTCCATTTAAAAGACAAGTGATTGCGCTACCTTCGCACGGTCAAAATACCGCGGCCGTTAAACTTATAGTCACAGGGCAGGCGGGACCTCTTATTTATTGATTTTGCAAGAGGCGATGTTTTTGGTAAACAGGCGAGGCTTCATGTGTTTGCCGAGTTCCTTCTTTTTCTTTTAGTCTTTCCTTGGGTGCACGCCAGTGTGGGGTTAACGGTTGTGTAGCTGGGGGTTTTTCTGGTTGTTTAATTTATTATTCAGTACCCTCTTTGTTTGGGGCCGGTTAAGGTTCGGTGGGAGGTCCGTTCCGACATACATGTGTGCGGGGAGAGAAGCTGTGTTCTCTTATTACTCATGTTAGCATGGTCGCTCCCATGTTTGCATGGGATGGCCTGGTAGGTTGAGGGGACTAAGATTAGGGTATCAGGATGGGAAGGGGTAAGGTTATGTCTGAGCTTTAACGCTTTCTGTACGGGTGGCTGCTTTTAGGCCCACTGAAACATATTGCCTTTGGGTTTATTATGATCTTTATCCTTCTGAAAAAGTTGTGTCTTGTGTCAAAGGGGCTGTACCCCCTTTGACTAACTCTCTCGGTTTCTTTGTGTCAGAATGGGGTAAAGACTGGGGGTGAAAAAAGAAGCCGGGAGGCTGAACTTCTATCCAATTCTCAGGCAACCAGCTATAACTAGGCTCGGTAGGTCTATCACCTCTACTCAAAGTTCTTCCCACTCTTTTGCCACAGAGACGGGTTTGCCCTATTAATAGGCTGACTTGGAGTAGCTCGCTTAGTTTCGGGGTGCCAAACTAAAGTACTCTTTGCTTGGGGGTTACTGGCTAAGCCATGATGCAAAAGGTACGAGGGTGAGTCTCTGCTTTTATGTGCTTTACTGGGTTATTTCATTACTCTTTCAGCTTTCCCTTACGGTACTTTATCTGTTGCTCCACAGTTCCTTTTCGATCGCCTGTACTAAGGGGGAAAAATGATTTGTTTGGGGGTGGTAAGGGTGTTAGGGGTTATTGATGGGGGTTTGTTGGGCTTGGTTGGAGGGGCTAGCTGTTGGGCGTCAGGGTAATCCGATTTGCACGGATGACTTCTCGGTGTAAGGGAGATGCTTTTCTGTCTTAGCTATACTCTGATTTTTCCAAGTGCACCTTCCGGTACACTTACCATGTTACGACTTGCCTCCCCTTTGCAGTTTTAAGGTTTTAAGTACTTAGGGTAAGTGAGCTTGGGGAGAGTGACGGGCGGTGTGTGCGCGCTTCAGGGCCAGTTTCAGCGGAACGCTCTATTTTCTGCTTACTGCTAAATCCTCCTTCAGATATGTATTTCAGTGTATCATTCGTGTTTCACTATGTTAGTGAATGTAGCCCATTTCTTCCCTTTCCATACGCTACACCTCGACCTGACGTTTTGGGCTATGCCAATCTTGCTTACTATAAGCCCTTCACAGGGTAAGCTGACGACGGTGGTATATAGGCGGGGGAAACAAGGAAAGGTGAGGTTGAACGGGGGTAATCGGTTCTAGAACAGGCTCCTCTAGGTGGATCTAAAGCACCGCCAAGTCCTTTGGGTTTCAAGCTGGTGCTCGTAGTCCCCGGGCGGATAGTGGGTGTAGTTTACTATCAATGTTTATGGCTAGGCATAGTGGGGTATCTAATCCCAGTTTGTGTCATAGCTTTCGTGGGTTCGGATAATGTAAAGCCACTTTCGTGATTGGGCTTCTTACCTTCGGGTGCGTATAACGGCTCTGAGGGCGTTCGGCTTTAGTCCTGGATAAATCTTAACCACTCTTTACGCCGATGTCTAACAACTTGGGTCTCTCGTATAACCGCGGTGGCTGGCACGAGTTTTACCGACCCTCTTAGCTTTAACTAAGTCAAGTTTTCACTTATGGCTTAATGTTTATCACTGCTGAGTTCCCTTGAGGGTGTGGCTAAGCAAGGTGTCATGGGCTTAAGGGGTTGTGCCTGATACCAGCTCCTTGTTCCCAAGCAGGGAACTGTAGGGCATTCTCACAGGGGTGCGGATACTTGCATGTGTAAGTTTAGCTAAAGTTGATAGTAAAGTCAGGACCAAACCTTTGTGCCTGCGGAGCTTTCTAGGGCTCATCTTAACATCTTCAGTGTCATGCTTTAATTAAGCTACGCTAGC